AATTTTATAATTTATATTAAAATATTAAATTGCAAATTTAAATAAGTATAGTTTATATTAAAATTTTTCTAATGTGGCAGATTTAAGTGTAATAGATTTAAATTCTATAAATAAAATTATTTTTCTTTAGAATTTGAATTTAAATTATATAGGGTAAAAAATTTTAAGTTAATTATAAACTTTAAGATTTCAAATTTTAATATAAAATGTATTTTTAAATTTTATTTTAATTAAATTTAAAATTTAAATTTATTTAGAATATTTCTACTTGACAAATAATTTTTTTTCAAGATTCAAATTCACCTATTATGGAAAATTTAATTTGATTTCATGATTATGTAATAATAATTTTATTTATAATTTTTATTTTAATTTGTTTTATATTTATTCGTTTGTTTTTGAATAAATTTAATGATCGTTATATTTTAAGGAGAGAATTTATTGAATTAATTTGAACTTTTGTTCCAATATTTGTTTTAGTTTTAATAGTTGTTCCTTCTTTAAAAATTTTATATTTTAATGATGAAATATATAATGTTTTAATATCTATTAAGTCTATAGGTCATCAATGGTATTGATCTTATGAATATTCAGATTTTAATGAAATTGAATTTGATTCTTATTTATTAAATATGGAATTTATTGATCAATTTCGTTTATTAGATGTTGATAATCGTTTAATTTTACCTAATAATATTGGTATTCGTTTATTGGTTTCATCTGTTGATGTTATTCATTCTTGAACTGTTCCTAGAATTGGTGTAAAAATAGATGCAACTCCTGGTCGATTAAATCAAATATTAATATATTTTTATCGATCTGGTTTATATTATGGTCAATGTTCAGAAATTTGTGGTGCAAATCATTCATTTATACCTATTGTTTTAGAAGTTATTAATTTTAATAAATTTATTGATTGAATTAATTATTTTGATTATTAGTGTGTTAAATAATATTCTTATGAGAAATTAAATTTTTAAATTAGTTTAATATAATTTATATTTATTTAAATTCCACAAATATCTTCTATATTTATTTTTATTTTATATATTTATTTTTATTTTATTATGGTTTTAATAATTTTTAGTTTAAATTTTTTTTATATAGTTAATTTTAAGCAAAATTTAATTTTAAATAAAAAACAAAGTATTTTTTGATTAATTTAGTTAAATTTTAATGTTTCCAAATTTATTTAGTATTTTTGATCCAAGTACAAGTTTTTTTTTTTCGTTAAATTGATTCAGTTATATAATTTTTATTATTTTTTTACCACCGTTATATTGGATAAAAAGTTCACGTTTAATTATTTTGATTTATGAATTTATTATATTTTTATATAATGAATTTAAATTAATGTTAAATAAAACTATAATAAGTAATTTAATTTTAATATTAAGTTTAATATATATAATTATTATTAATAACTTATTGGGTTTATTTCCTTATATTTTTGTAAGAACAAGTCATTTAGTGTTAACTGTTTCATTTTCATTAACTTTTTGATTATCTTTTAATATTTATGGTTGATTTAATAATTTTTATTTAATATTTTATCATTTAGTTCCAGTAGGTACACCATTATTTTTAATGCCTTTTATAGTTTTAATTGAAACAATTAGTAATTTAATTCGTCCTCTTACTTTAAGTGTTCGTTTAATAGCTAACATAATTGCTGGTCATTTATTAATTACATTATTAAGTTCTTTAGGATTTAAAGTTGGGATAGTTTCTTTAATTTTAGTTTTATTGGTTCAATTTATTTTATTTTTATTAGAATTAGGGGTAAGATTTATTCAAGGATATGTTTTTGTTGTTTTAATGATTATATATTCTAAAGAGGTAGATGATTAATTATGAAAAAAAATTTTAATCACCCTTTTCATATAGTTTCTGTAAGACCCTGACCTTTATTAGTTTCTTTAAATTTATTATTAATAATAATAAGATTTATTTATTATTTGCAAGAATTTGAACTAAGTTATTTTTTAATTTTATTAATTTCTTTAATTTTATTAATATATCAATGATGACGTGATGTTGTTCGTGAAAGTTTATATCAAGGTGAACATACAATTTTTATTGTTAAAATATTGAAGTTAGGTATATTTTTATTTATTTTATCTGAATTGTTTTTTTTTGTATCTTTTTTTTGGAGATATTTTCATTTTTATTTATCTCCTAGTATTGATATTGGTAGGATATGGCCCCCTAAGGGAGTAAAAATTTTTAATCCAATAAATATTCCTTTATTAAATACAGTTATTTTAATTTCTTCAGGAGTGACATTAACTTATAGACATTATAATATTATTATATTAAAATATTATAAAAGAATATTTTGATTATTTTTTACTATTTTATTAGGTTTATATTTTTCTGTATTGCAATGATTTGAATATGAGGAGTCTTATTTTAGTATATGAGATTCAGTTTATGGGTCTAATTTTTTTTTAATGACAGGGTTTCATGGCTTACATGTAATTATTGGTACAATTTTTTTATTTGTTTGTTTTATTCGTTTAATATTTAAACAATTTTCTTTGGATCATCATTTTGGGTTTGAAGGTGCTTCATGATATTGACATTTTGTTGATATTGTTTGACTTTTTTTATATATATTTGTATATTGATTACCTTTTTAATAAAATAATTTATATAGTACAAATTTAGTATAATTAATTTCCATTTAATAGGTTAAAAATTTTATGTAAATATTTTATAATAATTAATTTATAATAAAATATTTATGTTGTTATATTTTTAATTTTTATAATATTTATTATTTCTTTAGTTTTAATTTTTATTAATGTTATTTTTATAAAGATAAAAAAAATTAGTCGAGAGAAAAGTTCACCTTATGAATGTGGATTTGATCCACATTCTTTTGGTCATTTACCTTTTTCAATTCAATTTTATTTAATTAGAATTATTTTTTTAATTTTTGATGTTGAAATTGCTTTATTAGTCTCTTTAGTTCCTTCTTTATTAAAAATATTTATTTTTTTTTGATTATTATATAGATTTATTTTTATTTTAATTTTATTTTTAGGTGTATTAATTGAATGGTTGTGTGGTTCATTAAATTGAGTTAATTAAAAAAAATACTTTATTTAGTAACTTTAAATTGACAATTTAATATTATATTATTAACTAATTTTTTGAATAAATGATTTTTTTCAACAAATCATAAAGATATTGGCATATTGTATTTTATGTTTGGTATATGATCAGGAATAATTGGGGCTTCATTAAGGTTTTTACTTCGAATAGAATTAGGTAGAATTGGATCTTTAATGGGAAATGATCAACTTTATAATAGGGTTGTTACAGCTCATGCTTTTGTAATGATTTTTTTTATGGTTATACCTTTTATAATTGGTGGATTTGGTAATTGATTAGTTCCTCTAATATTAGGTGCACCTGATATATCTTATCCTCGTATAAATAATATGAGATTTTGGTTATTACCTCCTTCTTTAATTTTATTAATTATAGGTGGTTTTGTTGGAGTAGGTGCAGGTACAGGTTGAACTGTTTATCCTCCTTTATCTGGAATTTTATATCATGATGGGGTTTCAATTGATTTAAGTATTTTTTCTTTACATTTAGCGGGAATTTCTTCAATTATAGGAGCTATTAATTTTATTTCAACAATTTTAAGTATAAAAAATAAGAATATAAATTATTCTCAGGTTAGATTATTAGTATGATCAATTTTGATTACTGCAGTATTATTATTATTATCTTTACCTGTGTTGGCAGGGGCTATTACTATATTATTATTTGATCGAAATTTTAATACTACTTTTTTTGACCCTTCTGGGGGGGGAGATCCAATTTTGTATCAACATTTATTTTGATTTTTTGGTCATCCTGAAGTTTATATTTTAATTTTACCAGGGTTTGGGATAATTTCACATATAATTTTAAATGATAGAGGAAAAAGAAGAGTATTTGGTACATTGGGAATAATTTATGCAATAATTTCTATTGGGATTTTAGGATTTATTGTTTGAGCTCATCATATGTTTACAGTTGGATTAGATGTTGATACTCGGGCTTATTTTACTTCTGCTACAATAATTATTGCTATTCCTACTGGGGTTAAAGTATTTAGTTGATTATCTACTTTATATGGTATAAAGTTGAATTATTCATTAACAATAATTTGATCAATAGGTTTTATTTTTTTATTTACTATAGGGGGATTAACAGGAATTTTATTATCAAATTCTTCAATTGATTTAATTTTACATGATACATATTATGTAGTTGCACATTTTCATTATGTTTTATCAATAGGAGCTGTTTTTGCTATTTTTGGTGGTTTAATTTATTGATTTCCTTTATTTAGAGGAGTTGTAATAAATTTAAAATGAATAAAAGTTCAATTTATTTTGATATTTTTAGGAGTTAATTTAACATTTTTTCCTCAACATTTTTTAGGTTTGAGAGGTATGCCTCGTCGATATTCTGATTATCCAGATATTTATTTATTATGAAATGTAATTTCCTCTTTTGGAGCAATTTTATCATTAGTAAGAATATTAGTATTTATTTATTTAATTTGAGAGTCTTTTGTTAGTCAACGATTGTTATTATTTAAGTTTTATTTAAATGAATTAATTGAATGATTAATAAAGTATCCTCCTTTAGATCATTGTTATGATGAAATTCCTTTTTCTAAAAAAATTCAATAATTTATAATAATTGTTATTTATATTTTTGACGTCACAGATCAATATTTTATTTAAATTATATAAATATTTATAAATTTTAAAATATAATTTTATTATAAAATAAATTTAAAGAATAATAGTTAAAATTATAATATTTATTTTGCATATAAAAGTTATTTAATTAAATTTATTTTATAATTTTATGAAGTAAAATTTACATTTAATTTCGGCTTAAATTTATGACTATTTAGTCCTTAATTAATTGAAACCAAAAAGCGGTAACTTATTGTTAATAAGTTTATTATAATTGTTATTATCAATTAAGAAGATAAATTAAGTAAAATTTCTAATTTTATTAATATAATTAATATTATATATCTTTAAGTAAGTTTATAAGAATTGCTAATTTTTAGTTAATATTTTAATATATTATTACTTTTATTTAAAGATTAATTAATCAAATTAATATTTTCAATATTATGCTTTATAATTTAAGCTATTTAAATTAAAATTTATATAGTATTAAGATAATTGATAAGAATAAAATTATTATTATAAATAATTTATATTCATTAATAATATTTTTATTAAATTTTAATGTAAATTGATTTAAATTTATTACTTCTAAGTTAATTATTATTTCATTAATTATTTTTTCAAATTTAAATATTTCATAAATAGTTTTTAAAGTTATTTTAATAAATATTTTAATTATTGAATTTAAGAAGAAAAAATATTTTAAAATAAAAAAGTTATGAAAGGTATTATTATAAATAAATTTTCCTAAAAAAATTCTTATTATTCTAATTAATAAAATTATTCTTTTTTCTAAAATTGAATTTATTGTAATTTGTTGCGAATAGAAATATAAATTTGATATTAAAAATCTTATAATAATTGATAATACAGTTAATATAATTAATGATAAGTTTATTTTTGAATCTAAAAAATTTTTTATTAAATAATTTTTATGGGAAGATTTATTTATAAATATTATAATTAATAAACGTGATGAGTAAGAAATTGTTAATCCAATTGAAATTAATAAAATTAATGAATTAATTAGATTATTTTTTCTATAAATTGTAGTTTCATAAATTCAATCTTTTGAAAAAAATCCTGATATAAATATAAATCCACATAATGATAAGGTTGCGATTATAAAGCACGAAGAAATAAATGGAGTGAATAAAATTATATTACCAAAATTTCGAATATTTTGAGTTAAATTTCTATTATGAATAAATGTTCCTGAGCATATAAATAAGAGAGATTTAAATGTTGCATGTGAAATTAAATGGAAAAATGATAGTATTTTAAGGTTTGAGGTTAGTCTAATTATTATAATTCTTAATTGACTTAGAGTTGATAATGCAATAATTTTTTTTAAGTCATTTTCTATATTAGCTAAAATTCTTGATATTAAAAGAGTTAAAGATGCTGAAATTAGTAAAATTAATTTAATTCATTTATGGTTTATAATATTTATATATCGAATTAAAAGGTAAATACCTGCAGTTACTAAAGTTGAAGAATGAACTAAAGATGATACAGGGGTTGGGGCTGCTATAGCAGCTGGTAGTCATGATGAAAATGGGAATTGGGCTCTTTTTGTTAGAGCAGTAATAATTAATATAATTGAAATATATATATTTTCGTATTTAAAAATAAAGAAGTTTCATGATCCTAATATTGTTAATATAGAAATGTTAATTAAAATTAAAATATCTCCTAATCGATTAGTTAAAATTGTAATTAATCTAGAATTTATTGATTGATTGTTATTGTAATATATAATTAAGCAAAATGATGTTAGTCCTAATCCATCTCAACCTAAAATAATTCTTATTAAGTTAGGTCTAATAATTATACAAATTATTGATAAAATAAATAAAATTAAAATATAAGTGAAAGTATTTATTATTTTATCATTATTTATATAATTAATTGAATATATTATAATTATAGATGAAATTAATATAATTGTTCTAATAAATAAAAATGATATTCAATCTATATATAAGGAAAATTCTATTTTTATAGAATTAATTGATAAAAATTTTCAAAAAAGTAAAATTATAATTTTATTTTTAAATAAAATTAGTCTTTTTCATAAAGAGGCTATTCTTAATAATATAAACATAAATTTATACTTATTTATTAAAAAAATATTTAAGTGTAAATATTTTTATAAATAAAATAGGTTTAAAAAAAAAAAATTTAGTGGAATTCAGTGTATTAATATTATGTAAAAATTTATAGTTTTTAAATTAAATAATTTAAATGTTTTAATAGTTAAATTAAATTGTCTATTTATATATAAGTAAATTGAATAAATTGATCTAAAAAAACATAAAAGAATAATTAAGTAAATTGAATTAAATCTATATTTAATTATTGATATAATTAATATAATTTCTCTAATTAGATTTAGTGAGGGGGGTGATGATATATTTGATGAACACATTAAAAAACAAGAAAGGGTAAGGGGTGGAGATAAATTAATTAGGCCTTTATTGATTGATATATTTCGACTTTTAGAATTAATATAAATTAAATTTGTTAAGCAAAATAATCCTGAAGAACATAATCCATGACTAATTATTATTCTAATTCTTCCATAAATTCCTCTTTTATTTAAATTTATTAAGTTTCTGATTATTAGGGATATATGAATTACTGATGAATAGGCGATAATAATTTTTATATCATAATTAAATAAACAAATTAATCTTAGGATGATTCTTCCGTATAGTGATAATCTTGAAATTATTGGAGATAGTTTTAATCTAAAAATATTTATTAAAAAATTAATTTTTATTAAACCAAAACTTCCAATTTTTAGTAAAATAGCTGCAAGAATTATTGATCCATAAATTGGGGCTTCAACATGAGCTTTGGGGAGTCATATATGAAGTATAAATATGGGGAGTTTTACTAAAAATGTGATAATTATTATTAAGTAATAAAAATTATTGATAAAAAAATAATTTGTAGATTCATTTATAATTATTATTCTTAATCTATTAAAATTAATAAATGAAATAATTATATATATTAAAAATGGTATTGATGAAATTATTGTGTATATTATTATTATAAAGTTAGCTTTAATTCGATCATTATAAGTTCCTCAGCCTAAAATTAATATTATTGTAGGGATTAATCTTAATTCAAATAAAATATAAAATATTATTCAATTAATTGAAGAAAATAATATTGTAAGGATTAAATTTATTAAAATAAATAAGTTTATACATATAAGTAAATTTTTGGCTTTAAAATTAAGATTTAATGTTATTAGAAATGAAATTCATATTAATAAAATAATAAGAATATAAGAGGTTTTATTAATTCTTAAATTTAAATTTATTTTAATAAAAAAATTTCTGTTATTATTTATAATAATTAATAAAAATAAAATTAGATTATATATAATTTGATTATTTTTAATTAAAAATTTTTTTTTATTAAAAAAATTTATTAATATAAATAATAATAATAATAATAAAAATTTTATCATATAATTATTGATATGGACTGATTTAAGGAATTTTTTTCAAATCGATTTATTAAAACAATTAATGATAATCCTATTGCTCTTTCACAAACACAAAATGTAATAAAATATATTAATATATATATATTTCTATATGAATTAATTATTATTATGTAAATATTAAAAAAAATTCTTAAAATTAAAAATTCTAAAGAAATGAGTGTTATTAAAATAAATTTAAAATTTAGTGAAAAATTTATTATAAATAAAAATGTTAGTATAAAAAAAAATAACATTTCAAATTTATTAATAAACTATTTAGTTTAAAAAAAATATTAATTTTGTAAATTAATGATGAATAATTATTTAATAGTTTCAAAAAAATAAAATTTTATATCAATAATCTCCAAAATTATTATTTTAATTTAAACTATTTTTTGTTATTTAATTATAAATGAAAAAATCGTATAATTTATATATAATTGGATTAATTAAAAAATATAAAAAATAAATTAAGGAAAAAATCTGTCCAATTATTTCAAATGGGTATTCAATTATATTTATTCCAATTCAAGTTAAAATAATAGTTGTACAAATAAATAATCAAAATAATATTTGATTCATTGAATAAAAATTATTTCTTATAAATTTATTTTTTGAATAAAATGGTAAAATTATTAAAATTAAAATTGAAGAAATTAAAGCAATTACTCCTCTGAGTTTATTAGGAATTGAACGTAAAATTGCATATGCAAATAAAAAATATCATTCTGGCTTAATATGAATAGGGGTTGATAAAAAATTAGCTGGTGAAAAGTTATCTGGATCTCCTAAAAAATTGGGGGCTAATAAGGTAATAATTATTAATATAAATAGAATTATAATAAATCCTACAAGATCTTTTCATGAATAATAGGGATGAAAGGAAATTATTTGAAATTTTCTTGGAATTCCTAATGGATTTGATGAACCGGTCGAATGGAGAAAAAATAAATGAATTATTACTATGATAATTAAAATAAAAGGTAAAATAAAATGAATTGAAAAAAATCGATTTAATGTTGCGTTATTAATAGCGTATCCTCCTCATAATCATATTACTATTTTTGGTCCAATTAAAGGAATTGCTGAAAGAAGATTTGTAATTACTGTAGCTCCTCATAATGATATTTGTCCTCAGGGAAGAATATATCCTATAAATGCTGTTATTATTGATAAAAATAAAATTATTACACCTATTAATCATGTATTTTTTAATTTGTAAGAAGAATAGTATAATCCTCGAAAAATGTGTATATATAAACAAATAAAGAATATTGATGCTCCATTAGAATGTATATTTCGATAAATTCATCCTTTTCTTACATTTTGTATAATATGATTTAATCTTTCAAATGCATAATTAATATTAGGACAATAATGTATTGATAATATAAATCCTGAGATTAGCTGGATTATTAAACAAAGTCCTAAAAGGGAACCAAAATTTCATCAAATTGAGATATTGATTGGTGTAGGTAAAAAAATTAATGAATTATTTATAATTTTAGTTAATTTATTAATTTTTAAAAATGATTTATTCATTATAATTTATTTAAAAAAAATTTCTTCGTATAGGAAAGTTTGATTTAGAACATATTATAGTTACATAAATTATTAGTAGTAATAAATATAATGTACAAATAAAGGTTAATAAATAAAAAGAATCATTAAAAATTAAATAAGATGTTTGTGAATAATTTACTTTAATAAAATTAAAATTAAAATTAAATTTAAATGCTTCAGGGTTAAAAAAATATATAACTTTATTTATATTTATAAAATATTTATTTAGAATAAAAAGTATTCTGTTAGTTACAATTAATTTTATAATAAAAGATAAAAAAAAATTTTTTGAAAAAAAAATTAGGTTATTAGCAGTTAATCTAATAAAGTATAAAAATAGAATTATTAATCCTCCAATTATAATTAAATGAATAATTATTGAAAATCAAAATGAGGAAGAAAATTTATTAATATAAATTCTTATTAAAATTGAATATAATATTAATGAAAATCCTATAATTAATGGGTGTGTATTAATTAAATTAATTGATAAAGTTAATGTTATTACGATGAAAGTAATTATAATAATTGGGTAAAAGAATGTGTTAGTAATTAAATAAATGTCATTAAAAATATTTAAAATATTATTTTTTAAATTAAAAGTTTAATTCTTTTAATAAGATATTTAATGTAATTTAAATTTAAAGTCAATTATCTTAAGAAAAGAGTATATTTTGAAAATATAATTTAAAATCTAAAAATTTTATTGGCTTAAAAAAATAATTAAAAATTTAATATTAATGATAATAAGAAGATATCTAATTGTTATAGGTAAAAAATTTTTTCATGCTATATTTATTAGTAAATCATAACGGAATCGAGGTAAAAGCCCTCGTCTTCAAATAATGAAAATGGAAATTAATAAAATTTTAATTCTAAAAATTAAATTTAAATTAGAATTTAAAAATATTATTGTGTAAATTATTCTTATAATTAAAATTATTGAGTATTCTGCTATAAAAATTATAGTAAATGATGATCTAAAGTATTCAGTGTTAAATCCTGATACAAGTTCAGATTCTCCTTCTGAAAAATCATAAGGGGATCGATTTAATTCAGAGATAATTCTTATAAGGAAAATAAATCTTAAAATTATTATTGGTCAAATAAATATTATAAATTTTTGGCTTTTTATGATATTAATAAATGAAAATCTTTCACAAAAAATTAAAATTCTAAAGAAAATTATAAAAAGTCTAACTTCATATGAAATTAATTGAGCAATTATTCGAGTACATCCTAATATTGAATATATTGAATTTCTTGCCCATCCTGAAATTAAATTTCTGTAAGTAGATATACTTATGAAACAAAATAATAATAAAATTATTATTTTTGATGATATGATTTCGTTAAAAAATGGGTAGCATATTCATAAGGAAAATGATAAAACTAATGTAATTATTGGGCTAATAAAAAATATATTTCAATTAGATTTTATTAAAATTAGTGATTCTTTTGAAATTAACTTTAAAGCATCTCTAAATGGTTGGAATAAACCTATAAAGTATACTTTATTAGGTCCTTTACGTGTTTGAATATATCTTAATATTTTTCGTTCAAGAAATGTAATAAAGGATATAGCTATTAAAGCTATAATTAGAGTAATTAATATATTTATTGAAAGAATTAAATAAAAGTTAATTAAGTAATAAATTTTATTTTTAAAAAAATATTTTTTTAAAAAAATATTATTTATAATGATTAGTTATTTATTTTAAATTCTAAATTTAATGCATTTATAATTTGCTAAAATAATCTTAAATTATTTTTATTAATTTATTTTAAAATTATAATTTATATTTTAAGTCCTTTCGTACAATAAAATTATATAATTAATTAAAGATAGAATCTGACCTGGCTCACGCCGGTCTGAACTCAAATCATGTAAGATTTTAAAAGTCGAACAGACTTAATTAATAAATTTTTTCTTTTATTTTTTATCTTAATTCAACATCGAGGTCATAAACTTTTTTATTAATAAGAACTCTTTAAAAAAATTATGCTGTTATCCCTAAGGTAATTTTTTTTAAAAATCAATAAAATTGGATCATTTTATTTTAATAAATTTATTTTTAGTAAAAATTAAAGTTTATTAAATTTAAGAATCCTCCCAATTAAATAATTTTATATATAAATTCATTATTTAAAAAATTAAAATGAAATTTTGATAAAATTATAAAATTCTATAGGGTCTTCTCGTCTTTTAATCTAATTTAAGCTTTTTAACTTAAAAATTAAGTTTTAATAATAAAATTGAGACAATTATTTTTTCATTAAATCATTCATTCAATTCCTTAATTATAGGACAATTTATTATGCTACCTTTGTACAGTTAAAATACTGCAGCTATTTAAAAATAAATTCATTGAGCAGGATTGGATTTTAAATTAATTACAAAAAACCATGTTTTTGTTAAACAGGTGAAAAATATTATTTGTCGAGTTCCTTAAATTTATATTTATGTATTTATAAATTAATTTATACTAATTAGATTATTAATTTAAGTAGAAAAATTATTAATTAGTTTATTTTAATAAAAAATTTAATTAAAATGAAAATAAAATTTTAAATTTAAATAAATTATTAAATTTTTTTTAAATAATGAAAATTATTAATTCTATATTTTTAGAGTTTAAAATTAAAATATAATTATATATAAAATTAAATTTATCTCTAATTTTATTTATATTAAAATAAATATTTTCTTATTTAAAAAGTAAATATTTTATTAAATATATAGATTCAATCTATTTCTTAAAAAACTAGATATCAATAAAATTGACTAAAATTTCATTTCTAACTAATTATTTATAATAATAATTAAACATTAATTATTATAATTAGTTAGTTATTTTATTTTCGAGATAGTTAAAGTTATTAATTATTTTTAAATTTACCCTGATACAAAAGGTATAAAAATTTAATTTTACTTTTTTTTTAAAAAAAAAGTCTTTTTCAATACTTTTATTAAAATTATATAAAATTTATTAAAATTTTAAAATTAAACTTCCATTGGTTAGAAAAATTTTTTTTAAAAAAAATTTTTTAAAAATATAAATAATTAATTATTTTTAAAAGTTGTATGCTTTATTTTAAATAAAAGTTAATTCTTAATTAAATTAAGTTAAAATCTCCCCGGGAAAGAAAATGTTTCAATGTAAATGAACTGTTTTTTTTAAACTAAAATTTTTCTAAAGGCACTTTCTAGTACTTTTACTATGTTACGACTTGTCTCATTGTATAAATGAAAATGACGGGCTATTTGTACTCATTTATTAAACAATTCAATTTATTTAATTTAATAAATTTACTATTAAATCCTAAATTTATATAAAATTTCATATATTTATATATTTATATAAGTAAATTAATTATATTGTAACCTACCTTTTTCTTAATTATAATAGTATTATGATCTGGATTATTAATAATTATATTAATATATTATTATTATATTTTAATTTATATGTAATAAAATTTAAAACGACAATACACTAAATTTAAAATTAAGTTTTTTATTTTGTGTATCTACTATTATTAGTAGGTTCCCCTAATTTAAATTAAATACAGCCATGATTGTTAATTTTAATGATAAATCATTTAATAATAAATTATTATTTTTGATTATAATAATAGGGTCTCTAATCCTAGTTTAATACGAAATTTATTTAATTTTAATTAAAATAATTTATTTAATATTATATTTTAAATTTGACTTTTAAATATAATATTTTATATTATTTGTAAATTTAATTAATAATTAAAAAATTTAATTAAGTTATATGTTTAACCGCAGTTGCTGGCACATATTTTACTAACTATTTATTAATTTCTAAATTTTAAATTTCTTTAATTTTTAATTTTATATATTAATAGTGTTTATTTTTAATTTTAAATATTTATATATATTTAAATAATATAATTAAATTTTAAGTTAAATCTTAACTTTTAATAGTAATTTATTGCGTTAATATTTAAATATTAAATTATGTTTTTATTTGGTTTTAATAAAATGCATATAAAAGATAATGTGTCTGATTAGGTGATAAATTGTAAATTTATTTATAGAATTTTATTCTCATTATTATATATTTATAAATAAGCTAAATAAAGCTTTTAAGTTCATACCTTAAATATAAATTAAAAATTTTTTATAAATAAATAACATGCCTGATAAAAGGTTTATTTTGATAGAATATTAAATGTTGATTAATTCATCTGTTATTGAAATTTAATTATATTTTGGTGTATAAGCATAAAAAATTTTGATTTTTTTGGGAATAAAATATTATTAAATATAATTTTAAATTTTTAATTTAATAAATTTAAATTTAAATTTAAATTTTAATGAATTTTTTTAAAGACAAAGTATAATTTAATTTTTATTATTATATTAATTTTATCAATAATTATATGTATTTCTTCAAATTCATGATTTTTAATGTGAATAGGGCTTGAATTTAATTTGGTTTCATTTATTTTAATATTAATTTTAAATAAAATAATAGAATGAAATGTTTTAATGAAATATTTTTTAATTCAATCTTTAAGTTCTTCTTTATTTGTTTTTTTAACTATATTTAATTTTATTTTAAATATAAATTTCTTTAGAAGAATTTTTTTGATTTTAATTAATGTTTCTTTATTAATAAAGTTAGGTATTTATCCTTTTCATAAATGATTTCCTAATATTATAAATCATTTAGTTTGATATAATTGTTTAATTTTATCAACTTTCCAAAAATTGGCTCCTTTAGTTATTTTATCTTATAATTTTAATTGAATATTTATTATATTAATTATTTTGATAAATTATTTTGAAGGTTGTTTTATAATAAGTAATTTTAATTCATTGCGAATTATTTTTTCTTATTCTTCTATTTCTCATAGTTCTTGACTTTTAATAGGGGTTATTTTAAATTATTTTTTGTTTTATTTATATTTTATAATTTATTTTTATATGATATATTTGTATTTTAATTTTTTATATTTTTATAATTTAAATAATTTATTTGATTTATTGTTTCTTATTAAGGAAAAAGTTTTAAATAAATTTTTTTTAATATTTTTATTTTTATCTTTTATAAGATTTCCTTTATTTGTAAGATTTTTAACAAAATGATTTTTAGTAAATTTTTATTTAAAAAATGAATTAAATTTTTTAATTTATTTAATGTTATTAATGTCATTAATTTCTTTTTATATTTATTTACGTTTATTAATATATTTTATAACATTTACTAATTTGGTCATTAAATTTAATTATTTTCATAAAAGTTTATTGATTTTTAAGGTTAATTATATAGGAATAATAAGTTTAATTATTATATTTTTATTAGGTTTATGTTTAGTTTAAATAAATTATTTATATAGTTTAATGTTAAAATTTTATTTTTTCATAATAAAGATATCATTATTTAATGTTTATAAATGTATTTATTTATGTAATTAAATTACATATGCAAATATATTTTAAATTTTTTTTTATTTTTATACTATTTACTTATATATTTATATTGGTTTTTACGTTTTTGTATATATCGGGTTTTACATTTAATTTTTATTTTTTTTGGAGATATTTATATTTATTTCCCTAAATTTTTTTATTTACTTATATTTATAATTATATTTGTAATTATTATATTTTTATTACGTTTATGTTTAGTTTAAATAAATTATTTATATAGTTTAATGTTAAAATTTTATTTTTTCATAATAAAGATATCATTATTTAATGTTTATAAATGTATTTATTTATGTAATTAAATTATATATGCAAATATATTTTAAATTTTTTTTTATTTTTATATTATTTACTTATATTTATAATTATATTTGTAATTATATTTGTAATTATATTTGTAATTTTTATATTATTTATTTTTAAATTTTAAATTTTAAATTTTAGATTTTTTTTATTTTTTTGAATTTATAAATTTATTTTAATTTTATTAAATAATTTAAATTTATAAATTTTTTAATTATTATTTTGTAAATTGTTTAATTTTATTAAATAATTAAATTAGTAATAATTAAAAAACTTATAAATTATTGCGTTGGAAATTGTTTCATTATATGACGCAATAATGTTAGCAATAATTTACATATATAAATAAAAAACACAAAATATAAAATAAAATAATTTTGTACAAAATAGAAAATATTTTTAATAATTATTATATAAAAATACTTATAAAATAAATAAATTATTTTATTATACGAAACAAATACGTTAATAATAATTGTATTAATAAAAATATAAAAATTGAGATTATATATCCAAGTAAAAAATAAAATAGTTTAATTGGGGGGACAACTATTTGGTATATATTTACATACTAAAAATTGAGATTATATATTCAGATTTGAATTTTTTTAATTAGAGGATAAATTTTATTCTATTTAAATTTAAAAATTTTAAAAAAAGTGATAATTTTTTCTATAACAATTAGAATGAAATCGTAAATTATATTGTTAAATTTTTAAAGTTTATATATATTTATCTTTATAAGTATTTAATATATTATATTTATTAATCTATAAATTAATTTAACTTTTTATTAATCTTTAAATTAAAATAACTTTTTAAAATTAATATACTAATAAAATTATATTTTAAAAAATTATAAATAAATAATATAAAAACTTATAATATATTATAAAGTAAATTATTTTATTTTATATAATAAATTTATTATTAATAATAAGTATAAAAATTGAGATTATATCTCCAAATAAAAAATAAAATAATTTAATTGGGGGGACAACTATTTGGTATATATTTACATACTAAAAATTGAGATTATATCTCCAAATAAAAAATAAAATAATTTAATTGGGGGGACAACTATTTGGTATATATTTACATACTAAAAATTGAGATTATATATTCAGATTTGAATTTTTTTAATTAGAGGATAAATTTTATTCTATTTAAATTTAAAAATTTTAAAAAAAGTGATAATTTTTTCTATAACAATTAGAATGAAATCGTAAATTATATTGTTAAATTTTTAAAGTTTATATATATTTATCTTTATAAGTATTTAATATATTATATTTATTAATCTATAAATTAATTTAACTTTTTATTAATCTTTAAATTAAAATAACTTTTTAAAATTAATATACTAATAAAATTATATTTTAAAAAATTATAAATAAATAATATAAAAACTTATAATATATTATAAAGTAAATTATTTTATTTTATATAATAAATTTATTATTAATAATAAGTATAAAAATTTATTATTAATAATAAGTATAAAAATTTATTATTAATAATAAGTATAAAAATTGAGATTATATCTCCAAATAAAAAATAAAATAATTTAATTGGGGGGACAACTATTTGGTGTATATTTACATACTAAAAATTGAGATTATATCTCCAAATAAAAAATAAAATAATTTAATTGGGGGGACAACTATTTGGTATATATTTACATACTAAAAATTGAGATTATATATTTATATTTATAAGAAATT